GTCGTACACTTGAACTTGAAAGATAACCTAATAAGGCGAAAGAATGCTTGTATAATGAAAATGGGTTTATATGGATCTTTTGGGGTTGAAAGCACACATCAAAATGACATTGACATAAATTGACAAGGTAATATTTCCATTTTTTCATCAGAAGAGGCGTATCCTTTGAGACAAAAATGGATTTTCCTTGATATCTAATATAATGTATGAAAGGATCCTTGAGCAAGCATAGGCTGTCCCCCCAATCCTTAGTAAAGACTTCTACAAAATGTTCTATTTTTCCATAGAAATATATTCGCTCAAGAAAGACCTGATAAAATGTTAATCGGAAATGAAAGGATTGCTTACAAAGAAAAAAGAAAACGGACTCGTATTCATATACATGAGAATTATATAAGAACAAGAAGAATCTTTGATTCTTTTTTACAAAAAAGGAAATAGATTTCTTTGGAATAATAAGACTGTTCAAATTCCAATACTCGTGAAGAAAGAGTCGTAATAAATGCAAAGAGGAGGGATCTTTCACCCAATAGCGAAGGATTTGAACCAATTTTTCTAGATGGATGGGGTACGGTATTAGTCCCTCTGACAGATAATTTAAATGTGGGAATTTGCCCTCTAAAAAAGGAAATATTGAATGAATTGATCGTAAATTATGAGATTTTACTATTTCTGATCTTTCTAAAGAGGATACTAATCGTAAGGAAAATGGAATTTCCACAATAACTGCAAACCCCTCCGATATCATTTGAAAATACAAATTTTTGTTATACCTAAAAAATGTATTTTGGTTAGAATCATTAGCAGAAATAATCAAATGATTCTGTTGATACATTCGAGTAATTAAACGTTTTACGATTAGTAAACTATATTTATTGTCATAACTTACATTTTCTAACAAAATAGATCTATTTAAGTCACGATCATGAGCAAATGTATAAATATACTCCCGAAAGATAAGTGGGTATAGGAAGTCATTTTTTCGAGATCTATCTATTTCTAAATTTCTTTGAGATTTCTCTATTTTCATTTTTAATTCGATTTGATTGAAGCAAAGATAGGGAGTTTATTGGGTTATTAAATGATACATAGTGCGATACCATAAAAACAAAATAGTATAATATAAAAAGAATAGATACCTCGGAAATAGTTAAACTCACCAACGGACCCTCTATCCTCTCTTTTTTCCATCTAATTGGTTTATGTTCATTTCTAATTGGTTTATGTTCATTTATAGGGTAATAGGTGACTAGAAATCCTTTAATTTTTCAAGTCAATCACTCTTTTTTGATTTTGGAAAAAAAAAATTGCTTTATCAATATACTTTTTCTTCTACACATTCAACTCCCCTTCATAGTGGAGAATAGCTAATAGTTAGGACTCATTAAAAAAATCGAAAATCCACTCAAGAAAAAGCTTTTCCCGCACTAGGCACTAATCTATTTTTAACGTCTAATTAGATCGGAAAATCATTCAAATTAAGAACGGGAGCTCGTTGCTTTTTTATTTCCCTATAATTGGAGCCGCGGAGCTCTGTCCATTTATTAACTCGACCCAACCCCAACTTTGAATTTGAATTCATTTGTTTTTATGTTACGCACCAAGAATTCAAACAAGGTTTGTTTGGAGCCGATCCGGTAAGAATCAAATATTCTCAGAATTCTCCATTGATACGACATGCTGTTTTTTCCATTCATTCCTTTCAGGATCAGTCGTGGTCTTACAAATAATACCGATGGTATGGACGAATCCCTTTCTTCGTACAAATGTGTAAAAGCTGTTAGCCGCACTTAAAAGCCGAGTACTCTACCATTGAGTTAGCAACCCAAATACAAATAATTAGGTTATGTAGATAGAATCGGAATCAAAAATCAAAATAAATCAAAGAGAATAAATAAAGAGATTGAATCATACGACACAATCAAAACATTAAACTAACAAGAAATGAAGACGAAATGAAATAGAAAAATTTCTAATTGATTCGGATAAAAAAATAGATAAAGTTTAATAAAGTCAAAATTTATAGATTATCTCTTGTCTCTTATGCTATCTATTCTTATATTTAAAATTGAAAATAATTTCAAAAATGGAAATATTCATTTTTATACATTTTTCTAATATAACAATACATTCAATACATTTCCATTTTTTTTTTACAATCAAAAAAAAGACTTTTGTATCACAGCAAATCCAATAAACCTATCATTTCATTTGAATGAAGAAAAAAAAAAAAAAACCAAACCACTGGAATAGATATAAATAAATCTACAGATAAGATCTAATTACCCAGATCGGATTATATTTATTTGATACACTGTTGTCAATATGAATGTAAATCTGTTAATAAAAAAATACACAATGAAGAAAACAAAAGAATTAATTCAAATTAACCCCATATTTTATTGATATTTTATTGAATCATATAAATATTTTTTGATTTCCAATACGAATATTAACAAACCAATAAGATAAGACGAAGAAATAAGTAGTTCTCTTCGAATTTTCATCTTCAAGTGACTCGATAGGAACGAGTCGTGAATCCCACACTTCTTCAAGTACCAAGGACTCATAAAAAATCATTTAATTAAAAAATAACTTATCTCGATATCATTATTTGAATAACGTTTTATAGTAAGGACTCCGTTTTATCATCATAAAAGAGATAAATCCCATATTCAGATTCAGATTAAACCATCAATGATTTAAAATAAAACAAATGAATAGGTCGAAAAAGAAATGTGTAACATATGTATTTTCTTTGTTTGTTAATGAGATTCGAACAGACATTGAAAATGATCATGGGGTGTGGGATAATGAATGAGAAATCAAATTCAAATAAAGAACGATTCCATCTTATTGGATGCTAGACTCTCTTTTTATAGGTACAAAGCCAAAGAGGTTCAGATGAATTCATTGTTTCCTTTTTTTTTTACCCTAAACCAGCCCGAGGATAAAGATATAATGAAAAACCCGTCTTACTTTTGTTGTTCAAAAAAACAATCTTTATTTTGATATATATAATTTTGATATAGAAAATAAATATGCTCTGGGACGGAAGGATTCGAACCTTCGAATGGCGGGACCAAAACCCGTTGCCTTACCGCTTGGCCACGCCCCATTTCTATTTTTATTCAAAACTAATAAAACTAATATTGGTATTGGTTCTTTGTCAATTCCCGTCCCCCAAAATATCTATGAACTGGATTAGCTTGTTGTTCGTATTTTGATATGTGTAGATATAGAATTAAACTGAATTTATTGATCATAATATAGAATTCCATTAAGATATTGTATGAAAATATGATTTCTTTTATTCTTTTTTTAGCTGATAATTGAAGGATTTTTGATTGGCTGAGTTTAAAGTTTTTTGTCTACCTTAACTCTATTTTATATTAATATTAATTTATATCCATTTTTATATGAATATTAATAACTCAGTCAAAATACAATTATCTTCAAGAACAAAATGTTTGTTATGCTTAATATTTTAAATTTGATTTGTATCTGTCTTAATTTTGCCCTTTATTCAAGCAGTTTTTTCTTCACAAAATTGCCTGAAGCCTACGCTTTTTTGAATCCAATCGTAGATGTTATGCCAGTAATCCCTCTGTTCTTTTTTCTATTAGCCTTTGTTTGGCAAGCTGCTGTAAGTTTTCGATGAGATTTTGAATACTGTCCTAGAATAATTCATGATTTATTCAAGATAAAAAATTCTAATAATTGATAAGATCAGATAAGTCTTATAGTATAGGCCCTTGATTCAAACATTGAAGTTATTGTATAAACGTGAAAAATATAGATTACCTACCCCATGCTCCTCTTTTTTCCATTCTATTAAAAGAAACCTATTCGGTTAGAGCCCCCCGAAATATCTAATTTTCGGTATGAAAGAAAATTTTTGGCACGAAAGACTCGACTCTTATTACAAATGAATTTAGAAAAATGCTTTTCTATTTCGAAAAATTTCTAGAAACCACTTCATTTCTTGGTGTCAAAATAGGATATATGGTATAAAAATAGAGAATCTATTTTCTTTTTTTCCAAACAAAAAAAAAGATCTTGGAGATTGTCTAATGCTTACTCTCAAACTCTTTGTTTACACAGTAGTAATATTCTTTGTTTCCCTTTTCATCTTTGGATTTTTATCTAATGATCCAGGGCGTAATCCTGGACGTGAAGAATAAAAAAAAAATAAGGCTTTTTCCTTACTTGATTTTTATTTTTATATTTTTATTAAATGTTCTTAGAATTTTATCTATTCTACATCTTTAACTATTAGAAAATAAATAAAGAAAAAGACTTGAAAAAAAATACCAAGTCATCAACGGAACCGGAAAGAGAGGGATTCGAACCCTCGGTACGAATAACTCGTACAACGGATTAGCAATCCGACGCTTTAGTCCACTCAGCCATCTCTCCCAATTGAGAAAAGATAATTCCTATGTTACATTACACAACAATACACAACAAGTAGGGCTTGAAAAAAAAAAAGTCCTTCTTCTATACTTTCTTTTTTTTTTACCTTTTTTATTACTTTATATTACTATATTATTATTATATTACTCTTAATATATTAGTATTCTAATTAGTATTATTTAGTATTATAATTATAGTAATTTACTATTTAATTACTATTAATTAATTAATTACTATATTATTAATATTATATTAATAATATATTATTCTATTAATTATTATATTCTATTAATTATTATAATTATTAATATTTGAATTTTAATAGAATATTAAAATTCAAATATTAGAAATTAGAATTCTATATTTTTTTTTTAATCTATTCTTTATTTTTATTTTTCATTTCGTCCGAAAAGTCTTTTTTTATTTCCGCGTCCTGGCCCGTGTCACGGGCCATTTTTTATTTTTTGTTGCAACAAATTAGATAAGATAAAAAAAGTTATTTTATTTGATTCAAAAATACTTGTTATTGAAAGAACAGGACTTTTTCCATTCTTCTAATATAGAATCAACGCAACGAGTCTTCT